ACTTGTCACATAAATATGATAATAAGAGATATGTCCTACTTTGAAGCGTTTAGACAATTTATGCGAGGATTATCTGTAAGTGATCAAAAAAAGGTGGTCTATGGTTTACAGTCTGAACTGTTTTATATAACGGAGTAATATGGGACAAAAAATAAATCCACTTGGTTTCCGACTTGGTACTACCCAAGATCATTATTCCCTTTGGTTTGCACAACCAAAAAATTATCCTGAAGGTCTACAAGAAGATCAAAAAATACGGGATTGTATCAAAAATTATGTACAAAAAAATACAAAAACATCCTCGAGTGTCGAAGGAATTGCACATATCGAAATTCAAAAAAGAATCGATCTGATACAGGTCATAATCTATATGGGATTCCCAAAGTTATTAATAGAAAATAAACCACGAGGGATCGAAGACCTAAAAAGAAATGTACAAAAAGAATTGAATTGTGTGAACCGAAAACTCAACATTGCTATTACAAGAATTGGAAAACCTTATGGAAATCCTAATATTCTTGCAGAATTTATAGCCGGACAATTAAAGAATAGGGTGTCATTTCGAAAAGCAATGAAAAAGGCTATTGAATTAACCGAACAAGCTGATACAAAAGGAATTCAAATACAAATTGCGGGTCGTATCGATGGAAAAGAAATTGCACGTATCGAATGGATAAGAGAGGGCAGGGTTCCCCTACAAACTATTCGCGCGAAAATTGATTATTGCGCCTATACGGTTCGAACTATCTATGGAGTATTGGGTATTAAAATTTGGATATTTATAGACAAGTAATAATAATCCTTTACTTGACCTGTGTTTATGTTTCGATTTTCGGATGAAACATAAAATGACAACCTTTTTCATTCATTTTTTTTTCCATCAAAAAAATTCTAATTTTTAATTCTATAAGGTTAAATAAAAATTCGTTATGACCCTTTGATAGAATTGCTATGCTTAGTGTGTGACTCGTTGGTTTTGTTAAAAAAAAAGTAAAAGACCTAGTCCTATAGTATGAAATAGGAACTAATACATATAGAACTAATAACCAACTCATTGCATCACATTATCTGGATCCAGAGAAGCAGTCAAGATAGGATATTTTTGTCCTATCATTGTAGCAACTGAAATTTTTTGCACTTGCCATAAACAATAGATCTAATGAATTGTCAAGCAAAATGAAATGAAAATATAAAGGGATGCAGATAAATGGAAAGGTGAGAGAAAGAAAAAAATAAATATAAAAGATATATGATTCCAATATGTAAGGTCTTTGAATCATTTCATAAACGACAATGTAATAAAGCATCAATACAGATACAATTATATGAATCTGTTCTTAGAAAAAGTAAGAGCCTCTAGCCAATAAAGACTAAGAAGGTTGGCTCAAAAACAATTTTCATTAAGAGCTCCGTTGTATAATTCAGACCTAACCATTAATTAAGAAGCGATGGGAACGATGGAACCTGTGAATACAGAAGATTCAATTGAAAATGAATTCTGCTGATTCATTTGGAAGGATGGCGGAACGAACCAAAGAACAATTCATCTATTCTGAAAAGTGATAAACTAACACTACAGCTAAAATAGATATTGAAAGAGTAAATATTCGCCCGCGAAAATTCCTTTTTTATTGGATTGTTAAAATATGAGCAATCCAATACAATAAAAAACAAAATAAAGATTTTTATAAAAAAAATTAGATGAATCCGAAAGAATCTCTTGATTCAGTGTATTATTACATGTATACCTTAATTCAATATGAAAATTGAATTCAATATTCAACATTCGCGAGGAGCCGGATGAGAAGAAACTCTCACGTCCGGTTCTGTAGTAGAGATGGAATTAAGAAAAAACCATCAACTATAACCCCAAAAGAACCAGATTCCGTAAACAACATAGAGGAAGAATGAAGGGAATATCTTATCGGGGGAATCATATTTGTTTCGGAAGATATGCTCTTCAGGCACTTGAACCCGCTTGGATCACGTCGAGACAAATAGAAGCGGGGCGGCGAGCAATGACACGAAATGCACGCCGCGGTGGAAAAATATGGGTACGTATATTTCCAGACAAACCAGTTACAGTAAGACCCGCGGAAACCCGTATGGGTTCTGGGAAAGGATCTCCCGAATATTGGGTAGCTGTTGTCAAACCAGGTCGAATACTTTATGAAATAAGCGGAGTAGCAGAAAATATAGCCCGAAGGGCGATCTCAATAGCGGCATCTAAAATGCCTATACGAACTCAATTCATTATTTCAGGATAGTGATGGTAATATAGAACCAAGAGAAATAGATCTTTGAGATAAAAAAACCTTCTGTTTTTTTGTTTTGGACAAACAATATTTCTTTTTCTTTTTCGCCCTTTGCATTTTATTTTTGCATTGAAAGAACAGATAAAAAAAAAAAATGATATGATTCAACCTCAGACCCATTTGAATGTAGCAGACAATAGCGGGGCTCGAGAATTGATGTGTATTCGAATCATAGGAGCTAGCAATCGTCGATATGCTCGTATTGGTGACGTTATTGTTGCTGTGATCAAAGAAGCAATACCAAATACGCCCTTAGAAAGATCCGAAGTGATCAGAGCTGTAATTGTACGTACCTGTAAAGAACTCAAACGAGACAATGGTATGATAATACGATATGATGACAATGCTGCAGTTATCATTGATCAAGAAGGAAATCCAAAAGGAACTCGAGTTTTTGGTGCGATTGCCCGGGAATTGAGACAAAACTTTACTAAAATAGTTTCATTAGCTCCCGAGGTATTATAAGACGAGAAATGGGATATTTGAATTAATATTAATTATTAATATAGTAGATTGTGTATCACGTATATACCTTAAAATAAAAGAAATAATAAACTAATAAGAAAAGCATGTTGCTTAGATAAAAATTCGGAGACACCGCGGATTTTAGTTCATCATGGGTAAGGACACTATTGCTGATATAATAACCTCTATACGAAATGCTGACATGAATAGAAGGGAAACGGTTCGAATAGCATCTACTAACATCACCGAAAACATTGTAAAAATACTTTTACGAGAAGGCTTTATCGAAAACGCGAGAAAACATCAAGAAAAAAAAAAAGATTTTTTGGTTTTAACTCTGCGACATAGAAGAAATAGGAAAGGACCATATAAAAATACCTTAAATTTAAAAAGGGTCAGCCGACCTGGTCTACGAATCTATTCTAACTATCAACGAATTCCTAGAATTTTAGGCGGAATGGGAATTGTAATTCTTTCTACCTCTCGAGGTATAATGACAGATCGAGAGGCTCGACTAGAAGGAATTGGTGGAGAAATTTTATGTTATATATGGTAATCCTTCTGATATCTGAATTGGATTCAAAATTTACTATTTGTGAAAAAAAAAAAGAGAAAAGACGGGTTGTCTAATATCACTCCTCTATTAGTTAATACTTTAAGGGGGTTTTGCCTGGAATGAAAGAACAAAAATGGATTCATGAAGGCTTGATTACTGAATCACTTCCTAATGGTATGTTCTGGGTTCGTTTAGATAATGAAGATATGATTCTAGGTTATGTTTCAGGAAGGATACGACGTAGTTTTATACGGATCCTACCGGGAGATAGGGTTAAGATTGAAGTAAGCCGTTATGATTCAACCAGAGGTCGTATAATTTATAGACTCCGCAACAAGGATTCAAACGACTAGTGGTTTTTCAACTTCAACACCCCTTCCCATGAGAATACAATTTGAGGTTCAAAATTTCAAGAAACTTATTTTCTTCCAAGAATCGAAATTAAAGTAGGGAATGACAAATATGAAAATAAGAGCCTCTGTTCGTAAAATTTGTGAAAAATGTCGACTGATTCGCAGACGGGGACGAATTATAGTAATTTGTTCTAACCCAAAACATAAACAACGACAAGGATAACCATTCTAGTAAAAAGAACTTTCTAAAAGATTTGATTGATATACAAATAAAAAAATGAAGTATTTGTTTTGACATGAAATGGATATATCCATATATCTCTGACTCATATTTATGAAATGATAAACTATGGCAAAATCTATACCAAAAATTGGTTCACGCAGAAATGGACGTATTAGTTCGCGTAAGAGTGCACGTAAAATACCAAAGGGCGTTATTCATGTTCAAGCAAGTTTCAACAATACCATTGTGACTGTTACAGATGTACGAGGTCGGGTGGTTTCTTGGGCTTCCGCCGGTACTTGTGGATTTAGGGGTACAAAAAGAGGGACGCCGTTTGCGGCTCAAACCGCGGCAGGAAATGCTATTCGTACTGTGGTAGAGCAAGGTATGCAACGAGCAGAAGTCATGATAAAAGGTCCTGGTCTCGGAAGAGATGCAGCATTACGGGCTATTCGTAGAAGTGGTATACTATTAAGTTTCGTACGAGATGTAACCCCTATGCCACATAATGGCTGTAGGCCTCCTAAAAAAAGACGAGTGTAGAAAAAAGAATTGCAGATATTTCAAGAGAAATAAATGATTCCAAGATATGATCAATTTTTTATAATATTACTATGGTTCGAGAGAAAATAAGAGTATCTATTCGGACACTGCAGTGGAAGTGTGTTGAATCAAGAACAGATAGTAAATGTCTTTATTATGGGCGCTTTATTCTCTCTCCACTTTTGAAAGGTCAAGCTGACACAATAGGCATTGCGATGCGAAGAGCTTTGCTTGGAGAAATAGAAGGAACATGTATCACACGCGCAAAATCTGAGAAAATACCACATGAATACTCGACTATAGTAGGTATTCAAGAATCAGTACACGAAATTTTAATGAATTTGAAAGAAATTGTATTGAGAAGTAATCTATATGGAACTTGTGAGGCGTCTATTTGTGTTAGGGGACCTAAATGTGTAACTGCTCAGGATATCATCTTGCCACCTTATGTAGAAATAATTGACAATACACAGCATATAGCTAGTTTGACGGAACCAATTGATTTGTGTATTGGATTACAATTCGAGAGAAATCGCGGATATCGT